TAATTATTTAAAATTGAAAAAGGGGTTTCATCATATTTTAGCATATATAGCGAAGCGATACTCCGGGTTCTCACAAAAGAGAATCCTTTTTTCAGTACCCACTTGTTATTAGTTAATAATCTTAGCAATTGCATTTATATGCTTATTCTGATTCGAATCGGGATATTCAAATGATTTTCATCAAATGACTATTCATCTAGTGTATTTTCATGTAAATAGGGGCAACAAAGTTCTATGGAAAAATGGCGGTTCGATTCAATGTTGTTTAGCGGGGTATTAGAATACAGGTGTGGGCTAAGTAAATCAATAAATAGTCTTGGTGATCCTATTGAAAATACTAGTGTAAATGAAGATCCGATTATAAATGATATGGATAAAGACATTCCTAGTGGGAGCGATAGTGACAATTCTAGTTACAGTAATGTTGATCATTTAGTCGGCGTCAGGTACATTCGGAATTTCCTATCTGATGACACTTTTTTAGTTAGGGATAGTAATAGGGATAGTTACACCATATATTTTGATATTGAAAATCAAATTTTTGAAATTGACAACCATGATTCTTTTATAAGTGAACCAGAAAATTCTTTTTATAGTTATCAGAATTCTAGTTATCTGAATAATGTATCGAAGAATGACGATCCTCGCTATGATCGTTACGTGTATGATACTCAATATAGTTGGAATAATCACATTAATAGTTGCATTGGCAGTTATCTTCGTTATCAAATCTGTATTGATAGTGACATTTTAACTAGTAGTGACAATTACAATGACAATTACATTTATACTTATATTTGTGGCGAAAGAGTAAATAGTAATGAAAGCGAGAGTTCCAATATAAGAACTGGTGCGGATGATAGTGATTTAACAACTATAAGAGAGAGTTCTAATGATTTAGATGTAACTCAAAAATACAGGCATTTGTGGGTTCAATGTGAAAATTGTTATGGATTAAATTATAAGAGATTTTTGAAATCAAAAATGAATATTTGTGAACATTGTGGATGTCATTTGAAAATGAGTAGTTCAGATAGAATCGAACTTTTGATTGATCCAGGTACTTGGGATCCTATGGATGAAGACATGGTCTCTCTGGATCCTATTGAATTTAATTCGGAGGAGGAACCTTATAAAGATCGTATTGATTCTTATCAAAGAAAGACGGGATTAACGGAGGCTGTTCAAACAGGTACAGGTAAACTAAACGGCATTCCCGTAGCAATTGGGGTTATGGATTTTCAGTTTATGGGGGGTAGTATGGGATCTGTAGTGGGCGAGAAAATTACACGTTTGATCGAGTATGCTACCAATCAATCTTTACCTCTTATTCTAGTATGTGCTTCCGGAGGAGCACGCATGCAAGAAGGAAGTTTGAGTTTGATGCAAATGGCTAAAATATCTTCTGCTTTATATGATTATCAATCAAATAAAAAGTTATTCTATATAGCAATCCTTACATCTCCTACTACGGGTGGGGTGACAGCTAGTTTTGGTATGTTGGGAGATATCATTATTGCCGAACCCAATGCCTACATTGCATTTGCGGGTAAAAGAGTAATTGAACAAACATTGAATAAGACAGTACCTGAGGGTTCACAAGTGGCTGAATATTTATTCCATAAGGGCTTATTCGATCCAATCGTACCACGTAATCCTTTAAAAGGCGTTCTGAGCGAGTTATTTCAGCTCCATGCTTTCTTTCCTTTGAATCAAAATTCAATCAAGTAGAAAAAAACAAAGCTTTAATTTAATAAATTATTAAATAAATTCTACATTTTATTATTTGTTTGGTAGTGACCAAGTAATTATTTAGTTTATAGGAATAAAAGTCAAAATCCGAAAAATGGATTTTTCTTTGGTAACATAAGATTGAATTGTATAAAGAATCATGCGTATTCTTTTTTATTGATATTCTTGATTAGTAATCAAGAAATCTCTATCAAACAAAATAAAAAGAGTGAATTCTTTCTCTTTTTTCTGTGAAATTAGGCAAGGTAAGGGAGTCCTGCATCTTTCTATATCCCCCGAGAACCCCAGTTTTACTAAGAATCCCTTTTATTAGATCGTATTATAACGAATTTTTCGGTAATTTGTAAGAAACTCTTTCTTTATTAAATTAACAATTAAATTAATAAAATATATTAAAATATTCAATTTTCAAAATTATAAAATTCTAATATACATATACCAATAAAAATTTAGAATAGACTAATTATAAAAATAAATAATGAATAAAATAATAAATAAAGTGGATTATCATAGATTATCGTATATATTTCATGTATAAACATATAGAAATGGATTAATAAGCCCATTTATTTATTTACACTTTTGATTTATATTTATTATATATGTTATATACTTATATTATCTATTTAATATATTAAATATTAGTATTTCTATATAGATTAGTATTTTTACTCCCTATTAGATTTATTCCTTATTGGTATCTTAGTATATACATAATATACTCTTATATTCTATATTCTTTAGTATTGTATAGACTCAATACTCACTTAAGTAGAATTTTATTCTATTTTATTAGAATAGTATAATATATCTTTATAACAGGTTAAAATGTTAATATAACAACAAATATAACAATAAATAACAGGTACAAATATTAAATCGAGGTACTCATTCTATGACAACTATCAGTAACTTACCCGCTATTTTTGTGCCTTTAGTGGGCTTAGTATTTCCGGCAATTGCAATGGTTTCTTTATCTCTTCATGTTCAAAAAAACAAGATTTTTTAGATATTATGGGATTAAATCTTATCTATTTTTTTTTTCAAGACTTAGGCTTACTTGGATCATAGCACAATTATCTATTTAATTTAGTAGAATATGGTATACCGTGTAGCTTCCTCCGAGCAGAAGCTCGTATGCATAAACACGATATATGGGAAAATGAATTATAGCTATTTGAAGATAAATCATTATCGGGATGAATTTCTGAAACGTAAAGTCAATATATCTAAATGTCTGTGCATATCTATAAGAAATCATAAAAAAAAAAAGGATGTTATTTTTTTAGTTTAGCTCTAAGCAATTGATGAATTACTCCTCAAGCTTCACATCATAATAGTACTAGTCGATGAGGATTACTTCGGAAACAAAAAAATTAAAGTCAAATTTATTGGGATTATCTCCCAATTACAATAAAATGCAACTAGATCTAGTATAGTATGAGTTGGCGATCAGACCATATATGTATAGAACTTATAGCGGGGTCTCGAAAACCGAGTAATGTCTGCTGGGCTTTTATCCTTTTTTTAGGTTCATTAGGGTTTTTATTGGTTGGAACTTCTAGTTATCTTGGTAGGAATTTTATACCGTTCTTTCCCTCTCAGCAAATAATTTTTTTTCCACAAGGAATCGTGATGTCTTTCTATGGAATCGCGGGTCTTTTTATTAGTTCATATTTGTGGTGCACAATTTCGTGGAATGTGGGTAGTGGTTATGATCGATTCGATATAAAAGAAGGAATAGTGTGTATTTTTCGTTGGGGATTTCCTGGAAAAAATCGTCGCATCTTCCTCCGATTCCTTATGAAAGACATTCAATCCATCAGAATAGAAGTTAAAGAGGGTATTTATGCTCGTCGTGTCCTTTATATGGAAATCAGAGGCCAGGGGTCCATTCCCTTGACTCGTACCGATGAGAATTTGACTCTACGAGAAATTGAACAGAAAGCTGCTGAATTGGCCTATTTCTTGCGTGTACCAATTGAAGTATTTTGAGAATGCTTTCTTATTCTTAGCAAAACAAAAGGGAAAAAACTATAACTCAAGAATTCTCTTTCTCTTTTTTCTATAGCATAACTTAACCGAAATTTATGCCGAACTCTGATTAGAACAAAAATAAAATAAAGTAAACGTACACGAACCAATCATAAAGCGAAATAGTTTTTGTCCATAAATTCTTTTTTATGAGTATGTAAATCTACTTAAATCAATTCAGTAACGAAACAAGTAACAAATCGAAATAATAGATTCATCTCATATATCAAAACATTTCGGAATAAAGAATTTATCTTTTTTTTTTTTTTATTTTCAATATTTCGAATTTAGTAAATACAGATAGATTCTCTCTTGTAAATCATCTCTCCTTTTTTGTTAATCAACGTTTTTTATCTTTTTTGTGCTCTTTAATTACCCACCGATTGGGCCGCTTATAATGATAACCTTTCTGTCTTATTTTGACACTATCATAGCATCACAGTTTTCTTCAGAAAATTCTATCAATTATTCCTGTACTCGGGGCTGCCAGTGAACTTTTTTTTTCGAGATTTTTGGATATCTTGATAAACCGGGAGTTCTTTTGTCTCGAAATTCGAATAATATTCATTATTTGAAATGGCTCTTTCGTGCATTCATCCAAAGGGGACAATTGCTTCGAATTTGAGCAATTGATATATTTTGAAAGAATATTATATATAATATTCTAGTTTATTTATTTCTTCATTCAATTTGAAGTGGAATCCTTCTTATTCTATTTCTATATTTCTATATTGCTTTTCTGTATTCTTTCTAAATTAGAAATTCAAGGACCAACCATTGTACTGAATCACAAATAAAAACGGGGAATACGCTCGATAACTTGTAATGTAATAGAACTGATATTTGATAGAAATATTAGTATCGTATAGAGTCGACGAATGAGATGAGTTCATTTCAAAATTCACAGATGAGCAAATGGCAAAAAAGAAAGCATTTATTTCCCTTCTATATCTTGCATCTATAGTATTTTTGCCTTGGTGGATCTCTCTCTCATTTACATTTAATAAAAGTCTGGAATCTTGGGTTAATAATTGGTGGAATACTAGGCCCTCCGAAATTCTTTTGAACGATATTCAAGAAAAGAGTATTCTAAAAAAATTCATAGAATTAGAGGAACTCTCCCTCTTCGACGAAATGCTAAAGGAATACTCGGAAAGGCGTTTACAAAAGCTTCACGTCGGAGTCTACAATGAAACGATCCAATGGATCAAGATGCACAATGAGGGTCGTATCCATACGATTTTACATTTCTCAACAAATATAATTTCTTTCGTTATTCTAAGTGTTTTTTCTATTCTAAGTAATGAAGAACTTATTTTTCTTAACTCTTGTCTTCAAGAATTTCTATATAATTTAAGCGACACAATAAAGGCTTTTTCTATTCTTTTATTAACCGATTTATGTATAGGATTCCATTCGCCCCATGGTTGGGAACTAATGATTGGCTCTATCTACAAAGATTTTGGATTTGCTCATAATGATCAAATTATATCCGGTGTTGTTTCTACTTTTCCAGTCATTTTAGATACAATTTTTAAATATTGGATTTTTCGTTATTTAAATCGTGTATCTCCGTCACTTGTAGTAATTTATCATTCAATGAATGATTGAAAAATGATCGACCGATCCAATTATAATGTTTGTTACTTTGTAACATAAGTAAAACAGTCAAAATTGTACTTCTTTTTTCTACCCACCCGGGGGATTCCTTCAATATTCGAGTCAAATTATTTCAGTAAATAACAGAATCATAGATAGGGAACTATACTAGTGACTTATCTAATTTTATTGTAGAAATCTTCGGGATCAATGATTGGACCATGCAAATGAGAAATACCTTTTCTTGGATAAAGGAAGAGATTATTCGATTCATTGCCGTATCGCTCATAATATATATAATAACTCGGGCACCCATTTCAAATGCGTATCCTATTTTTGCACAGCAGAGTTATGAAAATCCACGAGAAGCGACTGGCCGTATTGTATGTGCCAATTGCCATTTAGCTAACAAGCCCGTGGATATCGAGGTTCCACAAGCGGTACTTCCTGATACTGTATTTGAAGCAGTTGTTCGAATTCCTTATGATTTGCAACTGAAACAAGTTCTTGCTAATGGTAAAAAAGGAGCCTTGAATGTGGGAGCTGTTCTTATTTTACCTGAGGGGTTTGAATTAGCCCCTCCCGATCGTATTTCGCCCGAGATTAAAGAAAAGATAAGCAATCTGTCTTTTCAGAGCTATCGCCCCACGAAAAAAAATATTCTTGTGATAGGTCCTGTTCCTGGTCAAAAATATAGTGAAATCACCTTTCCTATTCTTTCCCCGGACCCCGCTACTAAGAAAGACGTTCACTTCTTAAAATATCCCATATACGTAGGCGGGAACAGGGGAAGGGGTCAGATTTATCCCGACGGGAGCAAGAGTAACAATAATGTTTATAATGCTACATCGGCGGGTATAGTAAGCAAAATCATACGAAAAGAAAAAGGGGGATACGAAATAACCATAGTGGATGCATCGGATGGACGTCAAGTGGTTGATATTATCCCTCCAGGACCAGAACTTCTTGTTTCAGAGGGCGAATCCATCAAACTGGATCAACCATTAACGAGTAATCCGAATGTGGGTGGATTTGGTCAGGGGGATGCGGAAATAGTACTTCAAGATCCATTACGTGTACAAGGCCTTTTGCTCTTCTTGGCATCTATTATTTTGGCACAAATCTTTTTGGTTCTTAAAAAGAAACAGTTTGAGAAGGTTCAATTGTCCGAAATGAATTTCTAGTTTATCAAGTTCTAAAAAAACCAAATTTTTGTTGGAAATTGTGTTATGTAATTCTCTATGATCAAAAAAAACTTCTGAAAAGCCTTTTGCTTGTTTATATTCTTTTTCTATCAGATTTTGGGAATTACTTGTGCCGCATTACTAGTCATAGTATGTGTGCTGTGAAGAAGACTATTTGACTTTACTTACCTCTTCTTTATTTCTTTGTTTTTTCAATCAAAATAAAATGGAAGCGGTATGATTATGTCATTATTGTCAGATTTAAATGCATGCCATATAATGAATCAATCGTTTTCTATTCTAATAGAATAGAATAAAAGTTGACTAAATACTAAACATAAGATAAATAAGCGGAGAATATAAACCAAAGTATAAAAAAAATGAATGAGAGGAAAAAAGCATTCTATTCTAAGAGGGATTATTTGTCTTCCTAGTCTTTGACACAAGAAAAGGAATTTTCCACAACCCTTTCTTGTGTCGAAATAATAATCATTCTTGATCCCGTTCGTGAAAGATTCCTATTCGTAGTTTCCATTTTTTTTTTCGAGGTTTATCATAACCCTTTTTTAGATTTATTACATAAATAAAGTAGTAATGGTGGACAAACAAAAATATAGGAAAATTTATTGAACAAATAGAACTTATTCACTAAACTTATAAAAATATAAGCTTATATATATTATTAAGAGCTCAACGGGACCTACCCCCTCTTTCTTTGTGTTCTTCGAGGGGGATTCCGTTGAGTTCTTATGCTTTCATGGCGTGTCTACAATCCAGTTCACCCGATTACTAAAGGGATGAACCTAATCCAGAATATGAACCATAAAAGAAAATACCGATTAAACCGATCACAATAATACCAGTTACAGTACCTATTATCCAAAGAGGAATCCTTCCAGTAGTATCGGCCATTTGTCCTACTTTCCTCCAC